ATTTTAAGAAGTAAACGTCTTTCTTAGTAACGGGGTCCGGAGACAAAATAGGAAAGGTGATTTCACTATATTTTTGACCAGGAACAGGACCTATTACAAGAATATTTTTTTTAGTAGGACGATAACTCTGAAAAGAAAGATTGCCCATCTTTTCTTTCATTTCCGGAGAAATACGATCGGAGGGGGCTAATTCGAATCCTTCAGGTAAAATAAGAACAGCCCCCACATTCAAAGATCCCCGTTTCCCATTAGAAAGAACCTGTTTCAGTTGGATATCATAGGGAATTCTAACAACTGCTTCAAATACAGTATCCGGAAGTACCGCTTGTGGAACCTCAATATCCACGGGCTTATTGGCTAAATGACAATTGGCGCATACAATACGCCCAGTAGCTTCTCGTGGATTCTCATAACCCTGTTGTGCAAAAATGGGATATGCGTGTGAAATAGATGTCCAAGTTATTACATATATAAATATAATGACCGATACGAAAATGGATCGAGTCATCTGTTCCTTTATCCAAGAAAAGATATTTCTATTTTGCATGGTCCAATCATTGATCCCGAAAATTTCTACAATAAATTGGGTAGGTTGCTAGTAGAGTTCCCTATCCACGATTCTGCTATTTTACTGGGATCCAGGAGTCATTTCCCGGATCGGTAGAAACTTAAAAAATAAGTAACATTTTGAATGGTTTGTTTATGTACGAAGTAAAAAAAACATTATGATTAGATTTATATCAGTAGATCATTTTTAGTCATTCATTGAATGATAAATGACTACAAGTGACGGAGATACACGATTTAAATAACGGAAGATCCAATATTTTAAAATTGTATCTAGAATGACTGGAAAGGTGGAAACAAGACCAGATATAATTTGATTATTATGATAAAATCCAAAATCCTTGTAGACAGAACCAATCATTAGTTCCCAACCATGAGGCGAGTGGAATCCAATACATAAATCCGTTAATAAAAGAATAGAAAAAGCTTTTATTGTGTCGCTTAAGTTATAGATAAATTTCCGAACCCAAGAATTAATAATACCAAGTTCTTCATTACCCAGAATAGAATAACCACTTAGAATAGCGAAGCTTATTATATTTGTCGAAAAATGTAAAATGGTATGGATATGATCCTCATTGTACATTTTGACCAATTGGATCGTTTCTTTGTGTATTCCTATATGAAGCTTTTGTATATGTGTATCGGGGTACTCCTTTATCATTTCGTCCAAAAGGAAGAGTTCTTCTAATTCTATGAATTTTTCCAGAACGTTCTTTTCTTGAATATCATTCAAAAAAACTTCGGATTGCCCAGCATTCCACCAATTAGTAACCAAAGATTCCATACTTTTATTAAATGAGAAAGAAATCCACCAGGGCAAAAAAACTATAGATGTAAGATATAGAAGGGGGTTGAATGCTTTCTTTTTTGGCATTTTGAATCTGTGAATTGTTAATGAAACCACCTCATTCCTCGATTCTATCCAATCTGATATTTCCATGAAACATGAGTTCTATAACAAACAGGGTATTGAATCCACAGACCCCCTTTATTTAATTTTAATTAAATTAATTAAATTATTAATTAAAGGGCTAATCCTTAGATCTGGAAACAATATTTTTTTTATTATGTCTTCATTCGAAGCAATTGTATCCTTTCGCTGAATGCCCTAACGAGCCACTTCAAGTCAAGAAATGCATATTTTTCGAATTTCGAGACAAAACAAAAACAGAATTGAATTACAAGATATGATCCATCTATATCTAACATATCAATTAAAAAATATTGGACCCCAAAAATATGAAGTATATATAGTCTTAGTTTTTCGGATATATATGATGAATCCATACTTAGTATACTTGTTACGAGTATGAAAAAATGGAGTTGATTTCCATATACAATCCATCAAAAACTTTTGGTGGAAAAAGCTCTTTGTTTTCTGTTTTCTGGTTGTTTCACACGCGTCTGCTTTTGCTCGAATGAGCGACCTGAAAAAACAAAACAGAACTCAATGCTGCGAAAGCATTCATTCTTCAATTCATTTCAAAATACTTCAATTGGTACGCGCAAAAAATAGGCCAATTCCGCAGCCTTTTGTTCAATTTCTCGTGGAGTCAAATTCTCATCAGTACGAGTCAAAGGAATGGCACCCTGGCCTCTGATTTCCATATAAAGTACACGCCGGGAATAAATACCTTCTTTAACCTCTATTCTAATCGACTGAATATCTCTCATAAGGAATCGAAGAAAGATTCGACGATTTCTTCCAGGGAATCCCCAACGAAAAATACACACTATTCCTTTTTTTCTATCGAATCTATCATAACCACTACCCACATTCCACGAAATTGTGCACCACAAATAGGAACTAATGAACATACCCGCGATCCCATAGAAAGACATCACGATCCCTTGTGGGAAAAAAAGGATTTGCTGAGAAGGAAATAAGGATATCAGATTCCTACCAAGGTAACTAGACGTTCCAACCAATAAGAATCCCAGTGAACCTAAAAAAAGGATACAGGCCCAACATAAATTACTTGTTTTTCGAGACCCCATTATAAGTTCTATCCATATATGTTCTGATCGCCAGTTCATACTAGATCCAATTGTTTAATTTTATTGAAATTTAGAGAATAACCAAAATTTGACTTTCTTTTTTTGTTCCTGAAGCAACTCTTATCAACTAGCACTCTTATTATGATGTGAACCATTAGGAGTAATTCATCGAATCGCTTAGATATAAAAAAGGATCCCCCTCATATAATCCCACTATAGATATCTACATACATAGAGATATTTTGACTTTCCATTTCATACATCTGCGGACCCCCTTTTGAATATATAATCTATTTATCCCCATATATCATCCCATGATGTTTCCACGCGCATAATAGCTCTTTCATTTGTGTTCGGAAGAATCCACATGTTGTATCCTATGTCCACTAAATAGATAGATAAATTTAAATAGATATAGATATCTGTATTATGACCCAAGTCCGAGTCTTGAAAAAAAAAAATGAACGAGATTGGGTCCCGTCGAATCTAGATAATCTTGTTTTTTTGAACATGAAGAGATAGGGAAGCCATTGCAATTGCTGGAAATACTAGACCCACTAAAGGCACAAAAAAAGAGGGTAAGTTGAAAGTTGTCATAGAATGGATACCTCGATTTAATATTTTGTACCTGTTATAAAGATATCTTATGATAAGTATATCTCTTATCAGTATATAATAATAGGTACAAGAAACGTAGAACTAAATAAGTGTACCTATTCACTTTTATATAATATATATTTATTATTATTGTTCTCTTATACTTATCTTCTAATAAATACCAAAAAAGGTTCTTACTTGGAGAATAATTATATCTATAATAAATACGTAATGTAATAAAATAACATGAATTTTTCCTAATTTAGGAGAAAAATTCACTCTTTTATCCTATTGATAGAGCCTTCCCGATTACTAATCATGCATTATATAGGTAGAAATAAAATGGATCTGTAGCAAATAAGAAAAGTGATTATCAAGAACTTCTGATCCGTTATACAATTTTATAACCTCAAGTAAAACTCCGTGCTTATTATTTTTTATTTTCACTTTGATTACCATAAACTAAATAAAATGGAAACTAAATACTTGTAAACTTCAAATAAAAAAAACAGAATTAAATGATCTACTTGATTCAATTTTGATTCAAAGGGCAGAAACCGTGAAGCTGAAATAACTCACTCAGAACACCCTTTAAAGGATTACGTGGTACGATTGGGTCGAATAAGCCCTTATGGAATAAATACTCAGCTTCTTGTGACCCATCAGGTACTGTCTTATTCAATGTTTGTTCAATTACTCTTTTACCTGCAAATGCAATGTAAGCATTAGGTTCGGCAATAATGATATCTCCTAACATACCAAAACTGGCAGTCACCCCACCGGTTGTAGGAGATGTAAGGATTGATACGTAGAATAACTTTTTATTTGATTGATAATCATATAAAGCTGAAGATATTTTAGCCATTTGCATCAAGCTCAAACTTCCTTCTTGCATGCGGGCTCCCCCCGAAGCACACACTATAATAAGGGGTAGAGATCTATTAGTAGCATATTCGATCAAACGGGTGATTTTCTCGCCTACTACGGATCCCATACTGCCCCCCATAAACTGAAAATCCATAATCCCAATTGCGATGGAAATACCGTTTAATTGACCTATGCCTGTTTGAACAGCCTCAGTTAACCCTGTCTTTTTTTGATAAGAATCAATACGATCTTTATAAGGCTCCTGCTCCGAATGAAATTCAATGGGGTCCACCGAAACCATGTCCTCATCCATAGCATCCCAAGTGCCTGGATCAATCAAAAGTTCGATTCTTTCTGAACTACTCATTTTCAAATGATATCCACATTGTTCACAAATATTCCGTTTTAACCTAAAAAATTTCTTATAATTTAATCCATAACAATTTTCGCATTGAACCCACAAATTCCTGTATTTTTGACTTATATCGAGATCACTTCCACTTGCGCTAGTTTGTATACTGATGAAACTATCACTGTCAATACTATTTACGCTTTCACTACAAATGTAACTATAAATGTAATTCTTACTGTAATTGTCACTACCGCTTGAAATGTAACTATCAATATGGATTTCAGAACGAAGATAACTCTCAATGCAACTAGTAATGTGATTATTCCAACTATATTGAGTATCATACATGTAACGATTGTAGTAGTGATTGTCACTCTTAGGTCCATCATTCGGATAACTATAATTTAGGCAACTAGAAAAAAAACCGCCCAATTCACTCAAAAAAGAACGATCGTCTTCAACCTCAAAAATAAAATTTTCAATATCCAAATATATGGAAAAATTTTCACCATTACTATCCTTAACTAAAAAAGTGTCATCACAGATCAAACTCCGAATGTTGCTGACACCAAATAAAGGATCAATATTATTAGAGCTGTCACTATCAATCCAACCA